AGAATCCAATTGAATTTAAGGTAAAATGCTGGGTTTACGTTATGGAAGAAAGACATGTATATTGGATATTAGATATTGACTAGTTATATATGAACTAATATTAAGCCCTACTTTAATTTAGATGGGGATAGCAATAGAAGTCTTTTTTTATGTTTTTCATTTATTTATGACTATAAATTGAATGAAGAAACAAATAAAATCAAGAAAGGGTCGAAGAATTCAACGAATGGTTAGAAAGAAGGAAATGAGAAAATCAAGTTGTATAGATTCGGGAAAGATTCAACAAATAGGAACTAAAAAGGAAAAGTCTTTCTGATGATCTGATGGAATATTTTTATTTCAATTCGGAGTTCTTACTGACTTTGACTGGCTGAATCTTAGTCGATGGAATAATTTAAGTCATAATTTATTCGTTGATTGTATCATTAACCATTTCTTTTTTTTTGTGCGAGGAACTTATAATGAATCCACTTATTTCTGCCGCTTCCGTTATTGCTGCTGGATTGGCTGTAGGGCTTGCTTCTATTGGACCGGGAGTTGGTCAAGGTACTGCTGCAGGCCAAGCTGTAGAAGGTATTGCGAGACAGCCCGAAGCAGAGGGTAAGATACGAGGTACTTTATTGCTTAGTTTGGCGTTTATGGAAGCTTTAACAATTTATGGATTGGTTGTAGCATTAGCTCTTTTATTTGCGAATCCTTTTGTTTAATCCTAATCCGAAATAAAAAAAGAAGTATTTTTTTATTTCTTTGGACTTGACGCTTGCCTGCTTGCCTTTTCGCATTATATCAAGATTTCGCTCCTAACAATTACGTATTCGTTGAGAAAACCGGGGGGAAGGGCTGATTTGAGGATTAGGAATTAGTGTTAACGACTAACTTTCTTCCTTCCCCTTCGTAGTCCAACGAAAGCTTTTTAGGGAATGGTGCAACAAACGGGGTATTTCGCAATTTACACGAAAACCCGGTGCCTAATCCTATTCGAATAAGTCGTATTCTTATTTGAAATCTCAATTGAAAAAGAAAATACATTCTGAAATGGAATAGGTTTTGAATCTATTTTCGATTTATAAATAGGTCAAGTAATACAACAAAAAATGATGTTCGATTTTTTAGTTTATCCATTTTGAGTCTATCTATAAGAGGAGATCATATGAAAAATGTAACCGATTCTTTCGTTTCTCTGGGTCACTGGCCATCTGCCGGGAGTTTCGGATTTAATACCGATATTTTAGCAACAAATCCAATAAATCTAAGTGTAGTGATTGGTGTATTGATCTTTTTTGGAAAGGGAGTGTGTGCGGGTTGTTTATTTCAAGAATAGGCTGGATTCAACCAGCTGCACCCTTTTTCGGTATAACTAGTAAAGAAAGGTGCATGATCTCGCGAATTACTTCTGAATAAATTAAGAAATCCTATAATCATATGTAAGGACCATAGCATTTCGTGATTCGTTGGTAAATATACTTTGATTCTCTAGTAACCAATAATGTGGAACTATTAACATGGTTAAAGCTAAACCGTTTGAAGTTCAGCCACAGCATGGTACTCTTTCTACCACTATGTTAATACTGAAATGGTTTTCCATTTCCGAGGAATAGTTAGAAATTTATCGATATATAACACTCATATTGATAAAAAGATTTGAAACTTTTATTGGTATTGGAAAAGGGTTCATCCTTTTTTCTTTTTTTTTTTTACATTTTTGTTTAAATTAAATGCCAAAGGCTGAGTTGATGACCTATTTATAAATATAAAATAAGAAATGTATTTTGGATTCGAAAAAAAAAAACAACTTTGCTGACAATTACATCTTTTTTGTTTGGTCAGAAGAGTCCTCCAAATATTCTGGCCTTGGATTATTTATCCATTTCCCATTTTGTTTGAATATGACCAAAGAGTAGAGGATAGGTTCATTACATTCAAAAAAGATATGGAAATTTACCATAAAAAATGGAAGTAATTGAGCGTGAGAGCCAAATGAATCGAAAGATTCAAGTTTGGTTCGGGAAGGGATCATGAAAGTTTTGAAATGAATGGAAAGATAATCTACTTTCATTAAGTGATTTATTAGATAATCGAAAACTGCGAATCGTGAATACTATTCGAAATTCAGAAGAACTCCGCGGAAGGGCCGTTGAACAGCTAGAAAAAGCCCGGGCTCGCTTACGGAAAGTAGAAATGGAAGCAGATCAGTTTCGAGTGAATGGCTATTCCGAAATAGAACGAGACAAATTGAATTTGATTAATTCAACTTATAAAACTTTAGAACAATTAGAAAATTACAAAAACGAAACCATTCATTTTGAACAACAAAGAGCAATTAATCAAGTCCGTCAGCGGGTTTTCCAACAAGCCTTACAAGGAGCTCTAGGAACCCTGAATAGTTGTTTGAGCAACGAGTTACATTTACGTACCATCAACGCGAATATTGGCATGTTTGGCGCAATGAAATAAATAACCGATTAGTCGTTCTACTGTGGGTAAGGTATTATTTTTTTTT